GATATGCATTTGAAAGGGGTGCCTGGGTTAGTATATATATCATGAGCGATACGGAAATGGATCGAGTAATCTCTTTCTTTATCCAAGAAAAGGTATTTTTAGTTTGCATGGTCCAATCATTGATCCCGAAAATTTCTACAATAAAATTAGGTAGGTCGCTAGTATAGTTCCCTATCTATAATTTTGCTATTTACTTAAATATTAAATATAAATAATTTTACTGGAATATTGGAGGAATCCCTTGGATGGGTAGTAAGTACAATTTTGAATGTTTTGCTTATGTACAAAGTAACAAATATTATAATTGGATCGTTCGATCACTTTTCAGTCATTCATTGAATGATAAATCACTACAAGTGAAGGAGATACACGATTTAAATAACGAAAGATCCAATATTTAAAAATTGTATCTAAAATGACTGGAAAAGTAGAAACAAGACCGGATATAATTTGATCATTATGAGCAAATCCAAAATCTTTGTAGACAGAGCCAATCATTAATTCCCAACCGTGGGGCGAATGGAATCCTATACATAAATCAGTTAATAAAAGAATAGAAAAAGCTTTTATTGTGTCGCTTAAGTTGTATAGGAATTCTTGAAACCAAGAGTTAAGAATAACAAGTTCTTCATTACCTAGAATAGAATAACCACTTAGAATACCGAAACAGATTATATTTGTCGAGAAGTGTAAAATTGTATGGATGCGATCCTCGTTGTGCATCTTGATCAATTGGATCGTTTCTTTGTAGATTTCGATGCGAGGCTTTTGTAAATGTGTTTCCGGGTATTCCTTTATCATTTCGTCCAAACGTAAGAGTTCCTCTAAGTCTATGAATTCTTTTAGAATACTCTTTTCTTGAATATCATTCAAAAAAATTTCGGATTGCCTAGTATTCCACCAATTAGTAAACCAAGATTCCAGACTTTTATTAAATGAGAGAGAGATCCACCAAGGCAAAAATACTATAGATGCAAGATATAGAAGGGAAATTAATACTTTCTTTTTTGCCATTTTTTCGTCTGTGAATTTTAAAATTTTTAATGAACGCACCTCATTCGTCGACTCTATATGATACTAATATTTCTATCAAGCATAAGTTCTATTACAAGTCATCGATGTATTTCCGGATTTTTTTGTGATTCAGTACAGCGGTTAGTCCTTGAATTTAGAAAGAATATAGAATAAGAAAGAGCCCTCTTCAAATTAATAGTAGTCGGATTTCGAGACGAAAGAACTCCCGTTCTATCAAAATATCAAATATTTAGAAAAAAAATTCTTTACTTTATGATGAAATGTTTTGTTTTGATATATGATGAATCTATTATTTAGATTTGTTACTGAATTGAGTTAAGTGGATTTACATACGCATAAAAAAAATTGTGGACATAAACAATTTAGTTTTAGAATTGTTTCATATACGTTTGCTTTGGCTCGAGTAAGCGTTCTGAAGAAACTTCAGTTAAGTTATGCTATAGAAAAAAAGATGATTCTTGAGTTTTTTATCTCTTGCAAAGTATTCATTCTTCAGTTCCTTTTTTCAAAATACTTCAATTGGTACACGCAAGAAATAGGCCAATTCAGCAGCTTTTTGCTCAATCTCTCGTGGAGTAAAATTCTCATCAGTACGAGTCAAGGGAATGGCTCCTTGTCCTTTTATTTCCATATAAAGGACACGACGAGCATAAATACCCTCTTTAATTTCTATTCTGATGGACTGAATGTCTTTCATAAGGAATCGGAGGAATATGCGACGATTTTTTCCAGGAAATCCCCAACGAAAAATACACACTATGCCCTCTTTTATATCGAATCGATCATAACCACTACCTACATTCCACGAAATTGTGCACCACAAATAGGAGCTAATAAAAAGACCTGCGATCCCATAGAAAGACATCACGATACCTTGTGGAAAAAAAATTATTTGCTGAGAAGGAAATAAAGATATAAAATTCCTACCAAAATAACTGGACGTTCCAACCAATAAAAACCCTAATGAACCTAAAAAAAGAATAAAGGCCCAACAGAAATTACTTGTTTTTCGAGACCCCGCTATAAGTTCTACCCATATACGTTCTGATCGCCAACTCATACTCTAACTAGACCTAGTTGCATTTTATTGGAATTGGGAGAATAACAAAAATAATTTTTTTTTTTACTTTTTTTTTGTTTCCGAAGTAACTCTCATCAACCAGCACTATTATGATGTGAACCTTTAGGGATAATTCATCGAATTTCTTAGATCCAAACTAAAATAATAACATCCCTTTCATATGATTTCCTAATACATATAGATGACTTTACATTTCAGAAATTCTCCCCGATCCCGATCTATTTGAAAATAGTTATAATTCATTTATCATGTTTACACATACATAAGAGCTTATGCCCGAAGGAAGCCGCATATTATACCATATTTTACTAAATAGATATCCGTGTTATGATCCAAGTAAGTCTTGAAAAAAATAAAAATATATATATATATATAAGATTTGTCCTTGTTGTATCTAAAAAATCTTGTTTTTTTGAACATAAAGAGATAAAGAAGCCATTGCAATTGCCGGAAATACTAAGCCCACTAAAGGCACAAAAATGGAGGGGAGACTGTTGAGAGTTATCATAGAATGGGTACCTCGATTTAATATTTGTACCTGTTATTTATTGTTATATTTATTGTTTTATATTTGAACCTTATCCTTATATTGTTATAAAGATATCTTATAATTCATATATAATTGTTATATTATACTAAGTATACCTAAGTGAGTATATATATACTTAATAGGGATAGGGAGTCTATAAGTATATGTTTTAAGAAATCTATATTAATTTAATAAATATATATTAATTAATAAATAAATATAAAAATAAATGGACCTATTCATCTTTCTACATGTTTCTAATTCATCTTTCTACATGTTTCTACATGAAATATATATATACGATAATCCACCCTTTTTCTATTCGTATTAGTAGTTATTATCTTTTCTTGTCTTATAAATTTCATAATTTAATAAAATTTTAAAGTATTTCCTAAAAACTCCTAAAGAATTCGTTATAATACGATCCAACAAAAAGGATTCTTAGTGGGGGATTATTTTCGGGAGATATAGAAAGATGCAAGACCTTGTTAACTAATTCCACGGAAGAAAGCGAAAGAATTCACTCTTTTATTTTGAAAGAATTCACTCTTTTGTTTAATAGAGATTTCCTAGTTAGTATTAGTAACCAGGAATATCGATAAAAAAACGATCCGGATGGTTCTTTCTACAATTCAATCTTATGTTACCAAAGTCAAAATCCATTCTTCGGATTTTGACTTTGATTCCTATAAATTAAATAACTACTTGATCACCACACATAAAAAAATTTATTAAGTTTTATTAAATTAATACTCTTATTAAATATTAAATTAAGACTCTAAGGCTCTAATCTAATTTTCATTCAAAGGAAAGAAAGCATGTAGCCGAAATAACTCACTCAGAACGCCCTTTAAAGGATTACGTGGTACGATTGGATCGAATAAGCCCTTATGGAATAAATATTCAGCCACTTGTGAATCCTCAGGTACTGTCTTATTCAATGTTTGTTCAATTACTCTTTTACCTGCAAATGCAATATAAGCATTGGGTTCGGCAATAATGATATCTCCCAACATACCAAAACTAGCCGTCACCCCGCCTGTGGTAGGGGATGTAAGGATTGCTACATAAAATAACTTTTTATTTAATTGATAATCATATAAAGCGGAAGATATTTTAGCCATTTGCATCAGGCTCAAGCTTCCTTCTTGCATGCGTGCTCCTCCGGAAGCACACACTAGAATAAGAGGTAAAAATTGATTGGTAGCATACTCGGCCAAACGTGTGATTTTTTCGCCCACTACAGATCCCATACTACCACCCATAAACTGAAAATCCATAACACCAATTGCTACGGGAATACCATTTAGTTGACCTGTGCCTGTTTGAACAGCCTCAGTTAATCCTGTATTTTTTTGATAAGAATCAATACGATCTTTATAAGGTTCCTCCTCCGAATGAAATTCAATGGGATCCAGAGAGACCATGTCTTCGTTCATAGGATCCCAAGTACCGGGATCAATCGAAAGTTCGATTCTATCAAAACTACTCATTTTCAAATGACATCCACATTGTTCACAAATATTCATTTTTGATTTTAAAAATTTCTTATAATTTAATCCATAACAATTTTCGCATTGAATCCACAAATGCCTGTATTTTTGAGTTACATTTAAATTATTAGAACTTATACTAAAATCACTATCATCTGTGCTAGTTTTTATACTGGAACTCTCGCTTTTACTACTATTTACGCTTTCGCCACAAATGTAACTATAAATGTAGCTGTCACTGTAATTGTTACTGTTGCTTAAAATATAACTATCAATACAAATTTGAGAACCAAGATAACTGTCAATACAACTATTAATGTGATTATTCCAACTATAATGAGAATTAGTATCATACATGTAATGATCGTGGCGAGTATCGTCACTTTGGGGTGCATTATTCATATAACTAGAAGTCTGATAACTATAAAAAGAACTTTTTAGTTCACTTAGAAAAGAACGGTTGTTGTCAATCTCAAAATTTTTATTTTCAATATCAAAATATATGGAATAACTGTCCCTATTACTATCCCTAACGAAAAAAGTGTCATCAGATATGAAATTCCGAATGTATCTGTCGCCGACTAAATGATCAACATTACTGTAATTAGACTTGTCGCTAAAATTTAAAATGTCTTTATCCATATCATTTAAAATTGGATCTTCACTTACACTGGTATTTTCAAAAGGACCAAGACTGTCCATTGATTTACTTAGCCTACACCTGTATTCTAACTCCCCGTTAAACAACATCGAATCGAACCGCCATTTTTCCATAGAACTTTCTTGCCCCTCATTTCCATGAAAATACAATAGATGAATAGTCATTCGATGAAAATCATTTGAATATTCCGATCAGAATAAG